TGTTTAGCTAATTCTATACGTCTAACCAAAAAATCTTGTCTTCTTCCAACTTTTCGATCCTCCCATTCATTACCTGTGGGGCCTTCTTCCCCCAATTCTTTCCATTCTAATAACGAATAATCTATAATAATTCGTAAATCCAAATCGGCTAATTGTTCTCGGATAGCACCTGCTCCAGTAGAAAGTTCTCGATTTCGAAATGCATCGAAGCCTTGGGTAGTAAAAAAAAGTGGGATACTATATTTCCAGGATTGGATTTCATATTCAAATGAACCCCGTAATCGTAAGAAAGTTGGTTTTTTAGTTATGGTCCTAGCAAAAGAAAAATTTGGATAGGATCTTATATGATCTCCCCTTTTCAAAATCGGACGTGAAAGTTTCCTTTCATCCGGCTCAAGTAGATATACAAAGGTGTTTCCACTTTCAAATTATAGAAAACCGCAAAAAGATCTACTCCTTACTCAAGTTCCCAAATAAAATCACGAAACATTTCATTGATTCATTCTTAGTTTTTTTATTAGATTTTCTGGATTGTTTATTTAATTTGTAATTATCGCATGCATAAAAGAAATAAAATGTGAAATTCTTGAGTAGTCTACCTCCCTTCGAATGATGAATCCCCTTACTTAATTAAAGTAATAAAAAAAGTAAAGAAGTGACTTAGAATTCATAAGGGATTTATTTGTCTATGTATCGTTCCATTCAATCTTTTAGGTCTCTACTTCGCCTCGACGGTTATGTCATGATGTCCTTCCTTAAAGCCGATATGCGATGGATTGACTCCTACAACCATGACCTATTTGCTTATTTGGACATAAACAAAATTTCATTCCTTTTCCTTATAAATAAGTTTTTTCACGAGGTATAACTAAAAAAAACTCTTTCTTTGGTACTGAATTGACCATGGACTACTTCCCGTTTTTACTTGTGAGTATTCAACATACTCCTAATTCTGAGTTTCATGTTACTTCTATTCTACCAAGAGACATGTCAAATCTGGGGCATCCTAGTTCGATTGAATGGGGATGACAGTTTCTCGTTCTGCATTTGTAAAATCATAATTTTTATCAAATCACACATCGCAGTATACTAGGCCTTCTAATTCTTTAAGAGGCTTATCTAAAAGATTCGCGATATAACTAGGAAGACGTTTTAAATACCACACGTGGGTTACTGGGCATGCCAGTTTTATGTAGCCCATTTGATATCGTCGTATTCGCGAATCTACAAATTCGACTCCACATTGTTCACAAAATTTCGGATCTTCTTTGGCATTTCTGATTACTCGATAATTTCCACAAGCACAAATTCCGCTTTTTGTAGGCCCAAAGATTCTTTCACAAAATAATCCATCTTTTTCGGGTTTATTGGTTTTGTAATGAAAAGTGTAGGGTTTTGTCACCTCTCCTACTATTTCTCCATTAGGTAGGATTTTTTTGGCCCAAGCTTTTATTTGTTGAGGAGAAACTGATCCAATTTGAAGTTGTTGATGTTTATACCGATCGATCATACATAGAAGAAAAATTCTGATTCATTTCAATTAAACGTCCTTCCTATTAATCTGGAAGTTCTTTTCAGATACAAGGAAATGATTCAATTCCAGAGCCAAAGATCGTAGTTCTCGAACAAGCAATCGAAAAGATTCGGGAGCATCCTCAGGTTTAAGTATTGGGCCCCCAATAATCGTAGTACCAAGTACTTCTTGCCGAGCTCTAATATGATCGGATTTATAAGTAAGCATCTCTTGTAAAATATGAGCCACACCAAATCCCTCTAAAGCCCAAACTTCCATTTCTCCTACCCGCTGTCCCCCTTGCTTGGCCCTTCCTCGAAGGGGTTGTTGGGTAACAAGTGCATAATGTCCACCGCAACGCCCGTGTATTTTATCCTCAACTTGATGAATTAATTTCAAAATATAAGGCTTTCCTATTATAACAGGTTGCTCAAAAGGATCCCCTGTTCTTCCATCAAAAATTATGCTTTTTCCCGGATACTCGGGTTCAAATACCCAGGGATTTGCTGTTTGTTTACTGGCTTCATATAATTCAGAAAAGACTAGTTTTCTCGAAGCCTCTTGTTCATATCTCTCATCAAAAGGTGCTATTCGATAATGTCTATCTAGCAATCCCCCCGCTAACCCTAGCGAACATTCAAAGATCTGTCCTACATTCATTCGTGAAGGTACTCCTAATGGATTGAAGACCATATCAACAGGTGTTCCATCTTGCAAATAAGGCATATCTTGTCTAGGACAAATTTTTGAAACTATACCCTTATTTCCGTGACGTCCAGCTACTTTATCACCCACTTTTATTTCACGTTTTTGTGAAATATATACACGAATTATTTCTGGATTATAACTAGAACCCCTCCTTTTCTGGATCCATCTCACATCAATAACTCGGCCTATACCACCTACAGGTAGTTTTAGAGAAGTTTCTTTTGAAGTGGACAGCTGAATACCAAGTATGGCTCGTAATAATCTATCTTCTGGAGCATACGAGGATTCTTTCGACATCTGAGGGGTTAATTTACCTACTAAAATATCGCCCGTCTCCACCCAAGACCCTAACATCACAATCCCGTTTTTGTCTAAATTTCGGAGTAAATGCGCCTCTAGATGTGGTATTTCTTTAGTGATTCTTTCAGGCCCTTGGCTTGTCACATGAGTTCGAATTTCATATTGCCGTATGTGAAAAGAAGTATAAATTTCCTCATATACTAGACGCTCGTTAATGAGTACTGCATCCTCAGAATTGTAACCTTCCCACGGCATATAAGCTACTACTAGATTTTTTCCCAAAGCGAGTTCGCCACCAATTGTAGCAGCGCCATCTGCTAAAATATGGCCCCTTTTAATACATTTACCTCGCACAACTTGGGGTTTTTGATGCATACAAGTATTTTTGTTGGAACGTTGATATGTAACTAAAGGAATACTTAATGTATTCTTTTTTCCCGACAAAAGAATCTTGTCAGTATCGGTATACAGGATCTTTCCCTCATTTTCGGCTATAGCGGGAACCCCGGAATCGAGAGCCACTTGGCCTTCTAATCCAGTTCCTACAATGCACTTTTCCGATCGAGAAAGCGGAACTGCTTGACGTTGCATATTAGAACTCATTAACGCACGATTCGCATCATTGTGTTCGATAAAGGGAATTAGGGAAGCTCCAAGAGAAAAATATTGGAGTGTAAAAATACTTCGAAAATGAACTTGCTCCCACTCAATAGTGAGGAATTCTTGACGGTATCGCGCCGGAACAATCTGTTCTTCTTGACTCCCTCGATTCAGTGCCAAAGAATTTCCTGTTGATACCATATAGTATTCATCTTTATTTGGCGATAAGTAAAGCATTCGTACTTTTTTTGATCTCTCAGAGATTTCATAAAAGGGGCTTTGTAGAGCCCCCCAATGACCAATCCTCGCATGAATTGCTAAGGATCCTATAAGTCCAACATTGATTCCTTCGGACGTATCAATAGGGCAAATGCGGCCATAGTGACTAGGATGGATATCTCGTATCCGGAAACTAGCAGTTCGCCCGGTTAATCCTCCAGGACCCAGAAAACTCACCTTTCTCCCATGAACTATTTGTGTCAATGGATTAGTTCGATCCAAAACTTGAGATAATGGATGTAATCCGAAAAACGATTCATAAGTACTTATTAATGTAGTTGAAGTTACTAAATTCTGGGGAATCGGTATCAATTTATGTCTAATTGCTCCACACATAGTTCCTCTAACCATATTTTCTAAACGAACCAGGGCCAATCCGAATTGATCTTGTAAGAGATCCGCTACAGAACGAATACGTTTATTTTTCAAATGATTCATATCATCAAGTATACCCATTCCAAATTTCATTCCAATCAAACGATCCGTAGCTGCCAATATATCTCGCGGTAACAAAAATGTATTCTTCGGAGGTATATCAAGATTCAGTCTACGATTCATATTTCGCCGACCTATTGTTCCTAATTCACACCTTTGTTGAAAAAATTTATTTTGTAATTCCTTGCATAAGGATTCAGAAAATACTGGATCTCCCCCTATACAAGCAAATTGTTGATAAAATTCTAAAATGGCATTTTCCTTTGACTTAAAATTTTTTTTTTCCTTATCATTCAAAAAATACAAGAAAATTTCAGGGTAAAAAACATTCTCGAGAGTTTCTCTTAGACTCGAGCCCATAGCTGATGATAGAACTAGAATAGATATTTTCTGTTTCCTACTCACACGAGCCCATATCCTTGCTTTTCTATCAATCTCTAATTCTAATCTTCCCCCCCAATCTGATATTATGGTGCCGGTATAGACTGAAATTCCATTATGGTCCAATTCTGACCGGTAATAGATACCAGGGCTTTGCAATATTTGATTGATAACAATTCTGTATATTCCATTTATTATAGAAGTACCCAGGGAATTCATTAAAGGAATGTTTCCAATAAAAATAGTTTGTTCTTGTATATCCCTACAGGTTTTCCAAATTAATCCCGCAGATACATATAATTCAGAAGAATATGTGAGTGATTCATATAGAGCGTCTTTTTCCGTTATTAAGGGTTCTACCAATTGATAGGTTTCCACAAATAATTTAAATTCAAGTTCTTGATCTGTATCTTCAATTTTTGGAAACTTATAAAATTCTTCTGTTAAGCCCCGATTAATAAACCTAGAAAACCCTTCAAATTGTATCTCATTAAATCCGGGTATTGTAGACATTTCTTCATTTCCACTCCCAAGCATTTTTTAACTTCCCCTCCCTTTTTTTTGCTCATTCTTCATCAAAAAATCTGGATCAATATAGCAATGAAGGAATTTCTTTTTTGTTTACTAAATCTCATGAAATTTGACGGATATGAATTTGCACCAAATACAAACAGAAAGGGGACATTCCACTGAGATTTAGGGTGCTTTGTATCTAATATCAAAACAAAAACTGAGTGAATTTCTACCATTATTATGATATTCCGTATTCCAATTCAATAGAATACTATAAATGTAACTCTATTCAACATTTAATCTGTTCAATGAGATAAAGACAAAATAATCGTAAAAAATAAATTATAGATTTTATTTTTTAGTACTTATGCCTGGATTCAATTGTTCAAAAAATAATTCGCAAAAAAGAGAGAATCTTTTTTACTCGAATTCAGAGAATACGTAACTGTTAAAATGTGTAAATAAAAAAAAGGGGGGGGTTCTTTTTATTAAGAATGCACAGGGATTATTACAGCATATATGCCCCTCTTTTTTTATTATATTACAGTTTTATTCGGATCGGAACACCATGTTTTATCAACATTTCTCTTTATTCAATCTATTCAAGAAAAATTGTAAAAAGTGAAGTACGAGAATTTAATTAAAATTCCATATAAACATGGGGATCCCGATAAGATACTTGATCAGATAATATCTGTGTAATAATGTCAATTATGGGGTTTACATATACCTATAATAGCTCTTATAATTGAAATTCATACGCGTTTCTTTAATTCCTTATCATTACTTATATGATTAAGTAATCATAACGAAAACACAGTTTTAGATGTAAATCTAAAAATTGTTCATGAATTTCCAATCAATAGTTAACGGTTCAAATTTGTGCTAATTTTTTGGTTTTCTAACTGAAAACTTTATTTATTTTTCAATAGAAGGAATAAAGAATAATTAAAATTTTTTTAAGAAAGGGATTAAAGAAAAAAAGATCCAAAATACAATAAAAAAGCACAAGGGGAAATTTTGTCATTTATTTTAGATCGTTTTGGCGGCATGGCCGAGCGGTAAGGCGGGGGACTGCAAATCCTTTTTCCCCAGTTCAAATCCGGGTGTCGCCTGATAACCAAAAGAATCAAAATACCTTATTCTGTTTTGATAATTTGCTATGTTCCGCAGCAAGGTTAGGAAAAAAAACTCTGGATACTTGCTAGATTCTAAGTATCTGGGGAGTTCTGGTCTATAAAATGACTTCAATTAAAGTTTAAGATTAGAGTCGTGAACAAAAAAGTTGTATGATAGCCCATTAGACTACTAATGTAGTGTCTACCGGCGGAGTATTATACATTTGGATAGGAAAAATTCAATTGTTAGTTGTGCAAAGAGTGGAACTTTGTATACAGACTCATGCAACTTTATAAGTACTCTGGCATGCAATCAATTTAGTTTTTATTTAGCATATATAAATTAAAAATAAATTTTGACTTTAACCTCTAGTCAAGAACATAATAATACGTATTCAAGTGGTTCATAGGGAAAATCAAAGATGGTAAGATTTAAATCAAAAATAAATAAAACAGAGATATTCCTTATATAATGATCTATCTTGATTCTATAATATCGTTTTTTTACTTAATGAAAAGACACAAAAGTAAAGAATGGGTCTTATTATTATTAATATGACATGTTCTTAACATTCCTTTTTTCTTACTTCTACTCCTTCAACGGCTGTTTATGCTTATTTTGCTTGTGCTTACTGTTTTCCTATAAATTTTATAATTAAAAGAACTATATTAATTATATTTGGATTCGTTCATCAATAGTGTTTGATCACCCCCCCCCCTTTGACTATGCGATAGAAATTCTACTATTATTAGTGAACAATAATTAATTTAAAGAGATCGAGGACACAACTCACATGGATATAGTAAGTCTCGCTTGGGCTGCTTTAATGGTAGTCTTTACATTTTCCCTTTCACTCGTAGTATGGGGAAGAAGTGGACTCTAGAAGTAAAAATAATTAAGTTTCGGAATAAAACAGGATTCCTCTTTTTTTTATACCATTCTGTTCTCCAAATACTTTATTTTAAATTTTACTTTTATTCCTTCATTGATTTCGATCGTTCTTTCAATGGATTTAAGAATTCATAAAAAAAAAGAAGAAATAGAATCGGAAGAGTAAAAATTTTATTTAGGATTATTTCAGAATGATTTTACTCAACTCAAACATAAATTTGATATATATGAAGATAATAGTGTCGTATTAAACTAACCTGTATCTTCATACACCTAACTTGTTATAGTACAATAACAATACTAGATAATATGGTAAAAAAAACGTTCTACCATACTATCTAGTATCTCATAGATTGCTGCTTTCATAGAATACGGGTATAGGTCAATAATTAAACCATGAAACTTCTACCCTTTTTTTATTTCTTCGCTGCAATCATTGATAAGAACTAAAAAGTAACAAGTTTAAGTTTTAATTAAAGTTAATCACTTTGACTTACTGTTTTTACGTATATTATAAGTAAAAAAGCAGTAGGGACTAGAATGAACAGTGCAGTAGCAATAAATGCGAGAATATTTACTTCCATAATTTTTTTATTTAATTCGCAATAACTCGGGATTTAATCCCATAGAGATGATAAATCTTTTGGCTGTTAATTCAATCGGATGAATATACACTCGATGTAATTGAATTGGATCAATATCATGACTAAGAATATCTGACAAATTGATTCATCGTCAAGAATTGAATAGCATAAACACGG